ATGGGTGTAATCCGAAAAAGGATTCATAAGTGGTTGTTAATGGAGTTGAAGTTACCAAATTTTGAGGGGTTGGTATTAATTTCTGTCTAATTGCTCCACATAGAGTTGCTCTAACCACATTTTCTAAACGAACCAGAGCCAATCCGAATTGATCTTGTAATAGATCCGCTACCGAACGAATACGTTTATTTTTTAAATGATTCATGTCGTTAAGCGTATCCATTCCAAATTTCATTCCAATCAAATGATCCGCAGCTGCCAAGATATCTCGCGGTAACAAAAAAGTATTGTTATGAGGTATATGAAGATTTAGTCTCTGGTTCATATTTAGTCGGCCAATCCTTCCTAATTCACATCTTTGCTGAAAGAATTTCTTTTGTAATTCTTCACATAAGGATTCAGAAAATACTGGATCTCCGCCTACACAAGTAAATTGTTGATAAAACTCTAAAATAGCATTTTCTTTTGACCCAATTTTTTTTTTCTCCTTATCATTAAGGAAAGACAAGAAAATTTCAGGGTAACACACATTCTCTAGAATTTCTTTTAGATTCAACCCCATAGCTGATGATAGAACTAGAATAGATATTTTCTGTTTCCTACTCACACGAGCCCATATTCTTGCTTTTCTATCAATCTCTAATTCTACTCTTCCTCCCCAATCTGATATTATTGTGCCGATATAGACCAAAATTCCATTATGGTCCAATTCTGACCGGTAATAAATACCGGGGCTTTGCAATATTTGATTAATCACAATTCTGTATATTCCATTTACTATAGAGGTTCCCAGGGAATTCATTAGAGGAATGTTTCCAATAAAAATGGTTTGTTCTTGCATATCCCTACTGCTTTTCCAAATTAATCCTGCGGATACATATAATTCAGAAGAATATGTAAGTGATTCATATACAGCATCTCTTTCTTTTATCAAAGGTTCTACTAATTGATATGTTTCCACAAATAATTGAAATTCAATTTCTTGATCTGTATCTTCCATTTTTGGAAACTTAGAAAGTTCTTCTGTTAAGCCCTGATCAATGAACCTACAAAATCCTTCAAATTGTATCTGATTAAATCCAGGTATTGTAGACATTCCCTCATTTCCATCTCTAAGCATTTTGAATTTCCCATTTATTGACAAAAAAATTCCATTATTGAGTCGTTCTTCATCCCATTATATGGGTCGCTCTGGCAATAATGAAATTTCTATTCTGTTTACGGAATCACATAAAATTTTATCTAACCCATATATGAATATGGAATGTATGAAATATATATGAACAGGGGAATAAGAATAAAGAGAATTTTAGACTCAAATTGGAATTTCCAACAAATACAACTAGAAAGGAATTGCAAAATTCCACTTAACTTATTAAGTTAGATTTATGAAGTTTTGTATAGAATAACAAAAGAAAAGGTAATTCCATTTCTACCATTATTATCTTATGATATTACATGTTTTACATATTCCAATAGGATTCAATACCAGTAAAATAAGTGATCCGGATTTGATCTCTTCGATAAAATAAAGACCCAATAATCAGAAACAATATTAAAGTAGATTCTTTTAGCACTTAGCCTTATTTCGTGAATTTATTTTTTTAGTTTTAGTTAAAAAAAAAGAGGGTTCACGCAGAAGAGATATAGATATTTTTTTTTCTAAGAGGCTGTTATAATATGATTGAAGCGCGGAAGAGGGCTTTATGAAACATACACAACACAGATAAAAGGATAGTTATTTATATATATGTCTATGTCTCCCCTTTATTGCAGTTCGATTCTGGACAGCGTCGTGCTCTGGCAAAACCTCATAGAAAATCGATTCTATGAGTTATAGAAATATAAGATTTCCGATTAGATATTCGCATAAGAATTTTGGTTCTGGGGTTGACATATATATAGATTCTATGTTAGAATAGAATCTGAAAATAGAGAAGAGCAAAATTTCGGTTCTGTCTGGGGTTGACATATTTGTCTACCAAAAAGACAATAAATTCATTTTTATGAGGATACCTCTCTATTAAAGGAAACTCGAATACTTAATGCTTTATGCTTTACATTATAAAAAATGCCCCTTGGTGTTCCAAAAATACCCTTTGACTTTGACGTTGACTTTGACCGTCCCGAATACGAATACCGCGAAGAAGACGAAGAGTCAACTTGGGTTGACTTATACAATGCACTTTATAAAAAGAGACAGTTGTTTTTGTTTCAAGACGTTAATAGCGAGATAGCGAATCAACTTATCAACCTTTTGCTATATCTCGATTCAGAAAATGATATCACAGATTTTTGTCTTTATATAGACTCTCCCGGGGGATGGATACTCCCAGGTATAAGTCTTTATAATGTTATGGAGGCTGTGGAGTCGGATATACGAACAATATGCGTCGGACTGGCCGCTTCAATGGCATCTTTTATCCTGGCCGCGGGACATTTTAACAAACGTGTAGCATTCCCTCACGCTGGGGTAATGATACATCAACCCCATGCTTCTTTTTTGGAGGAGGATGACGACGATGACGCCGACGACAACGACGACAACGACGACGACGACGATAACGATGACAATAACGAAAACGTCCAATTTTTGAGGGAAATGAACGAACTAATGATCATTCAGGAAGACATCGCCAAAATTTATGCAGAAAAAACGACTCAACCTTTAGAGGTCATACTCAAAGACCTGCAAAGCGATTCTTTTATGTCAGCAACAGAAGCCCAAGCTCATGGAATTGTTGATTTTGTAGCACACTGGGAGCGAAGAGTTAGATAAAAAATAACTGGAATTTCATACAAATCGTGGTTGGGGTTGTTTCATATTTTATATTAACATTCTATTAATTTGAATAGAATGTTAATATAGAAATAATCCCTAATCCTCCGCATAATCATCCGGTTAGGAGCGACCTAAACCAACCCATTATGCATATGATTCATCATGCCAACTGTTAAACAACTTATTAGGAAGGCAAGACAGCCAATCAGAAATGTCAACAAAACCCCCGCTCTTAGAGGGTGTCCTCAGCGCCGAGGAATATGTACTCGGGTGTATGTGCGACTCGTTCGGATTGTGGATTGGAACAAAAGAAAGGAAATGAATTTTCCACTATTCGCTCAATACCGATCAATAGGATAGAATGGTAAAAACCCCTTCACTATCTAATATCTAAAACACTATCTAAAAAAAAAAGATCTACCATATCCTTTTATTGTGTATCAAATTTATGGTTTCTATTAGTGAAAATTCAATCATCTCAATTTTCAAATTAAATTGTGAAAGAATTCCCCATTGGTAGCAAATGATTAGCCGTTAAGCAGGGGAAATCTTAGCTTAGGAAAAGGCCGAAAATTTATGCCTCTACTCTTGCAAGAACGGACTAACAGGGTCAGCTAATCAGCTAATCTTCATAATTAAATACCGTTACTGTATAGATAGATCTCGTTGTGAAAGATCTATTACTGGATAATTTCTGGGTAGAGCCAAAAAAGTGTGAACTGTACAAGTTAACAATAGCATCGATTAAATGATTATTAAAGGAAAAAAAGAGAGGGCTCCGGTGTATAGGGAAGACCTCACCGTTTAAGAAATAACCATAGAAACGAGGGAACCCACTATTTCTTTATCCATTTCTATTTACTACTTATTGTTATTTATTATATTATGTTATGTTTTTGTTTGATACTAGGTATTAATACAATTTCTTATTTCGAGGCGAACTGTCTAAAAAAAAAAAAAGAAAAAATCGTGGCTAGGAAGGTTAGAGTAGCAAAAGCTGTTGGAATTCTTATTTTATACATTGGAAGAATCTGTTTTGTTATTCTAGAAAAGTGGAAGGGAATAAAATAACTGAAAAAAAAAAGAACTCAATGAATTATTCATCAAAATTTCGTTTATTCAATGACCCGAATTAGACGAGGATTTATAGCGCACAAGCGTAGAACAAAAATGTGTTTTTTCGCATCAGGTTTTCGAGGGACTCATTCAAACCTTACTCGAACTATTATTCACCAAAAAATGAGAGCTTTCGTCTCGGCCCATCGGGATAGAGATAGACAAAAAAGAAATTTGCGCCGTTTGTAGATCACTCGTATAAATGCAGTAATTCGCGAAAATCCGGGATTCTATAGTTATAGGAGATTAATAAACAAGCTGTACAGAGGACAGTTGCTTCTTTTCTTAATCGTAAAATCCTTGCACAACTAGCTATAGCTATATTAAATAAGAATTGTCTTTCTATCATTTCTAATGACATCCTAAAATAAGGAGATTGGAAGGAATCCTTCGGAATATTTTCCAGAGAATTCCTTGGAGTTGGAGAATGAATTCCGAGAAGGTAGAATAGAAATGAGTATGATAAAATATGATGATAATATGATCAAAAACATTCAATAAAAAAAAGAGTTTTTCTTCTTCCAAAATTCGTTTTTTTTACACCACGACAATAAAATCTGGATTCTCGGATTTTTCGAACAAAACCTCAATTGCCGTTTGAGTTGGAATTGAAATTTGTATTTGATTGATTTTTTGTATCTTTATTCCATTGGTTTTTTGTATTTCTGGCTCTTTTTGTATTTCTGGCTCTAAGATCGGCAGGCCTATAGACCAATTTGCCTTTTTCCAATTTTCTTTCATAATTTTCATTATTAAGAAAGGGTAATAAAGATAAAATACGAGCTTGTTTTATAGCAAGAGTAATTAATCGTTGTTGTTTTAAAGTCAATCTATTCACCCGTCTAGATAATATTTTTCCTTGTTCACTAATAAATCGACTAATGAAACTTACATTTGTGTAATCAATTTGATCCCCCGTTTGGATCGGGGGCAAACGCCTACGAAAAGACCGCTTCTGCTTGGGCTTAAGAAAAAGTCGCTTGGATTTATCCATGGTTTGTTTCTCCCTTATTTTTTTATTTCGAAAATTCGATTTCGTTCGACCAGATCCGCTAATGATAATTATTTAGAATTAAGAAATCAAATTTTGATTGTTTATATTTATATATATATTTAAATATGTATTAACATATGATATATTAATATTTCATTTTTCTTCTTCTTTTGTATTTGTAAAGGTGACATCGATTCCATCTATTCCTTTATCTCTCCATGAATTGTATGTTTGTAACAATAGGGACAGAATTTTCTCAATTCCAATCGACTGGGCGTATTATGTCGATTCTTTTGAGTAATATATCTGGAAATGCCTGTTGATTTCTTATTAACGCTGTTTCGAAGACAGCTATTACATTCCAAAATAACCCGTACTCGGGCATCTTTATCTTTACCCTTGGCCATGATGAACCTCCTTTTGGTTTTTTTTATTCACTCAACTCTTTTCTTTGATTTTCCGATCCGAAACGACGAAGAAAGGGACAAAAAAATAGAAGTGGCTAACTCGAAATTATGAGAGATTTTGTTGCAACCAATATAGTCAAAATAAGTACTACAGCGATCTTAAATTAGATTATACTAAGTATATCTAAGTGAATGTATAGAATAAAGTGAATAAAGTGAAATGCAGGGAGTGTACAACTAACTAAATGCACTTTTTTCTACACGACGAAATACATGTCCATGTCTAATTTACATTAGAAGTTTCGATTCAAATTGCAGTACAATATTTGCATTTTAGTTAAACATCTTGTATGATACTGTTGCCCAAACCACATTTGCACTTCTGTTCTCTTAATTTAATTGAAGGTAATTTACTTTAAGCCCGCCCCCAAGTTACGAGGTTCACTGAAGGGATAATTTACTTTTATTCTTTTTCTTTTCGAACTTATTCGAATAAAAAAAGAGGGGAGGTAGTATTCACAGATATTTCATTGTATCTCTAATCTTCCTCACCCCCCGTGTTAATAACTAGAATGAAAAAAAGGGGAATGTCAACGCATCCGGGAAAAAACGATTGATCTCTATTAACAGACCTGCTAAAGAACTGAACCATAGGGTACTTATTACTGGTGCTGCGGATAGATATGTTTTTAGATTTCGCATTTAAAATCCTCCTTCTTTATTAGAATTGTAATAAAGAATTTTTATTGTAATACATAATGATAATACATATATGATTCGGTTTATATGTGATTAAAGGCCACTTTTTTTTGTTTTGTACGCGAAACTCCTAATTCAATTAGAAATCCCCAAGGATTTGATAGATAAGATTTTGCTTTTCTTTTTTTAATTATTAATTAAAAGAATAAAATACACCCCTTTCCGCCCAAGCATTTGCCAAATTTATGACGAGTTTTCAATTTTATTTTTCACATGTCTAGAAGTTCATTATTATTATATGTTATATGATATGAGATAAAGAAATGACAAGATAAGTTGGGTATCTCAATCAATAAAGAAAATGAAATGCGTATATAGAAAACAATTCGGGGATTCTCTACAATGACATTGTAGGCCAATTGAAAGGGATGTAGCGCAGCTTGGTAGCGCGTTTGTTTTGGGTACAAAATGTCGCAGGTTCAAATCCTGTCATCCCTACCTATTCTTTTCCTACCTATTCTTTTCCTACCTATTCTTTTTGTTTCACTTCTGAGTAATAACAAACAAAGGGTCAATTGAAATCAATTCAAATTGGACATACCTAATCTTTAATTTATATTATATCTTATATGATAATATTGATAACGGAGGCATTGAAGACATGGTGGAGTTAAAAAAAAAAAGAATATTTTTCCGTACAGTCTTATTTTTTGTGATAAGAAAAGCGCTCTTAGTTCAGTTTGGTAGAACGTGGGTCTCCAAAACCCAATGTCGTAGGTTCAAATCCTACAGAGCGTGATTCTGTTATTGTTTTGGTAAGTCAAAAATTTTTCGGAAAAAAGAGAACAGCAATCTGAATTTGACCTCCTACTTTCTTTAATCCACAGGAGGTCAAATTAACAAGGTGTTAATTAATCAAAGGTCCAACTGATCACCACGTCTGTATTGTAAATAGGCAGTTACAAATAATCCAGCCAAAGTAATAGAAATTAGACCTAAGACGATTCCAAATAGAAAAACTTCAATCATTTTAATTTTTTTGAAAAGAAAAAAAAAAGAGAGGTAATATCTATCCTTAAATATTAATCTATATTGCCCATAAATCTCAATAACCAAGAATTCGAAATTGACACGTTAATGAACTGAAGAATAGATAGAATACTGCAATTTTTTTTATTTCAAATAAGTCGTATTTTGCTCAGACCAATAAATAGACCTGAGGTTATAGTTAAAGTTGCTAGTAGAAAACCGAAATAACTAGTTATAGTAGGCATGAAAGAGCTAAATAAACTATTTTCTTTTTTTATACATATGCTTGTAAAACACTTTCCTAAGTTCAATAGTTTTTTTTAAAGATACGAAGATAAGCAAAAATACCAATTGAAGGAAGAAGTCCGATTTGATAATTTATCAATCATTATCATCATAGATTCTAAAATAAACGACATTAACAAAAATAGAGTGATATAGATCCAAAAAGAAATCCATTTATCCTCTAGGAC